CTCACACGAAAAAACCAAGCTTAACGAAGTCTTACCCACCAATAAGCCACATATTCTACAAACTCCTTATTTTTATCCAGGACACAATATAACACATACCTAAAAGCATAGATGTCGCCCCCTTAATCCTTTCGTACTAAAGACGGCAGGCCAACACAGCCGCAGATAGAAACTGACCTGGCTCCCGCCGGTCTGAACTCAGATCACGTAGGATTTTAATGGTCGAACAGACCAACCCTTAGGAGCTGCTGCACCCCTAGGAAATCCCGATCCAACATCGAGGTCGCAAACTCCCTTATCAATATGAACTCTCCAAGGAAATAACGCTGTTATCCCTGCGGTAACTTGCTCCTCTGATCGTTAAACACTAACGGATCACAAAAAACGAAAATCGCACAAGAAGAATATAATCTTTCCTAGTCAATTCAGCGGAGGGTCATTCTTCTCCGCGGTTGCCCCAACCAAAATAACCCACACAAAGTGTGGTCCTCAACTTTGTAAAACTAAAACCTCAAAAAAGTAAATTAGCAGTAGCACGACCACCGGCCACCTGCCTGGGTTTACTAAAGCTCGACAGGGTCTTCTCGTCCCACGACTTCATCTCCGCTTCTTCACAGAGAAATTAAATTAAAAGAACAAGAAAGAGACAGCCTAACTCCCGTCTTGCCATTCATACCAGCCTCCATTTAAAAGGCAAATGATTATGCTACCTTTGCACGGTCAAGATACCGCGGCCGTTTAACTAAGTCACCGGGCAGGCAGGACCCCCCATACACAAGTGCACGACTTTTCGGGGGGCGATGTTTTTGGTAAACAGGCGGAATAAAAACTTGCCGAGTTCCTTTTCCTTGCTTTTACAACATATAGACCTCTTGCGTTAGAAGACAAAAATTGGGCTGCCCTTCTCGTACCTTTGCTAGCCCCTCCATCCAACGTTAGGGTTGTTTAAACCACAAAAGGTCTTTATTATCCTCTACTAATCTTAGCAAAATAACTTTCAAAATATGAAAATCCCCCGTAAATAAATCACGACCTAAAAAACATCCACAACCAATCACCCGCTCCGTAACAAATAAAACAAACTTTAACGTAATCCAAACAGATAGATGTTATTAATCCTACTAAATGTACAAGTTGCGCAACGTTGGCCAATATCCTTAGTCTGTAAATAAAGCTTTTTCTTTCTCAACAAACGAGCTTATCCCCATTTGTCTCTCCCCCCCGAACCTCGCCAAGAAGACTCCAATTCTCACGTCGACAACAACTTCCCAGCAAATTCGAAAATTCAGCTTACACCACTTTCCGAAGAAACCAGCTATCCTTGGGCGCGATTAGCATTTCACACCTAATGTAACCTCAAATCTTACTTTTGCAACAGTAACAATTCCACTTCTTACAAACAGCCTACATTAGCTCGCCCAACTTCGGGGTTGGCACTACCTAAAACCAAAACACTAGCTAAACCATTATACAAAAGGTACAGTCTTCTACTCCTTCTTTTCTACACTTAAATATTACATTATTATTTCAACCTTCCCTCACAGTACTTCCCCTATAGCTTAACAACAAAAAGTTTCCATAAACCTTGTACTCCGATAAAACCCTGTCTCCCAATATTTTGACAAGTATTAACCTAACACTAATTAAAGTCAAGAAAACAACTCAAAGCTAGCCATTCAAAATATCATTTATATACATAAAAACTTTACAAAAAAGAAAACAACAGAGGAAGACAGCAAAGACCAAATAACCTTAGCCCGACCCTCAACCTCAACGCAAGCCCCCGGACTGTGGTAGCCCCTCCTCCGACAAGCCCCAAACTCCGTCAACCAAAAACAACCATAGAGTGCTGTGGAAATAACACAAGAATACTTTTAAAAGCCACCCGAAGATAAAAAAACAGTCTCAACAAACTACCAAGAACCAACACTCCCGCCAGCATAAGACTCCCATTACCAACCAAACACCTTAAAGAAACAAACTTTATAGAAAACCCAAAAAGGGGCGGTAAACCCCCCAAAGAGAGAACACTCAGCGCCAAGCAAGCCCCCCCGCCATAACTAAAGCAAGACAACCGGCCCACATGAGACAACGACTTTAAATCATACTCACCCGCCAACAAAAAAACCCCAGATTTTATAATCACGTACACAAACAACATCACACATCCGCCGCTCAAAGAATATCCGACAGTTGAGCATATCCAACCCATGTGTGCAATCGAAGAAAAAGCCAAAACCTTCCGAACCTGAGTCTGATTTAACCCGCCCCAGCCACCCACCAAGACAGAAAACGCCCCTAGGCAGGCCAACAGCCCGACTTTTAACCTGTCGACCACATTTACCAAGACAACAAAGGGGGCAAACTTCTGCCAAGTGGAAAGCGCCAAGCCCTGGAGGAAACCAACACCCTGAATAACATCGGGAAATCAATAATGACACGGGAACAACCCTAACTTCAACCCAATCGCAAAAGTCATTAACAGAGAAGTATAAACCCCCATAGGCTGCCCAATATCCCACCTTGAATACAACCAAGCCTGAATGACCACAACATTAAGGATCACTGCAGCCCTAACCGACTGGACGAGAAAATACTTTACAGAGGACTCAACCCCTCGGGGAGAAAATTTTCCACACAGAATAGGGACTATTGACAAAGTATTTAGCTCAAGCCCAACCCACACCGTAAACCAGTGGTGACTCCTAAAAACTACACCAGTGCCAAAAACCACCCTAACAACCAACACAGAAAAAACCCTACGATGCATAAAACCCGGGAGGAATTTAACCTCCTTCAACCTAATTATCAGCTAGGTGCCCTTTACCCTAAGGAGCGGATTCTAAAACAGCCCTAAACTGGGAGGAACAATATCAAACATGACTAAAACCACCCCATACAAAACCAAGGCAGCCAAACTAAAAGGCAAATACTTCTTCCAAGTCAAATACATCAGCTGATCATACCGAAACCGTGGGTAAGACGCCCGTACCCACAAAAACAACACCACCAAAATACAAGTCTTTAGCCTCACGGCTAACACTCCAATAGGAAAAACACCCCTAAACGGCGATGCACCCCCCAGAAATAAAACAACCGAAACCAATTTTATAAATATTATTTTGGCATACTCCGCTATAAAAAACATAGCAAAGGGCCCCCCAGCATACTCAACATTATACCCAGAAACAATCTCCGACTCCCCCTCGGTCAAATCAAAAGGAGCCCGATTAGTCTCTGCCAGAGTAGACACAAACCATATTCCGAACAATGGGAAACAGCAAAACAACAACCAAAACCTTCCCTGCCTCATCTCGATCACCTTCAAATTAAATCCCCCAGAAAAAAGAACCACACACAACAATATCAAACCCAATCTTATCTCATAAGACACAGTCTGCGCAACAGCCCGAACAGCTCCTAAAAAAGAATAATTAGAATTAGAAGACCACCCAGACCCCAAGAGAGCATAAACAGACAAACTAGACAGACCAATAATAAGAACCAAAGAGAGTTTTACTCTTAGCACACAAAACTCAACAGGAATCACAGACCACAACAATAGGGCAATCCCCAAAAAAAGGACAGGGGAAAAAAAGAATAAATACGGAGAGGCTTTAGAAGGCTTCAAAGTCTCCTTTATCAACAACTTGAAGCCGTCCGCGATCGGCTGCAGCAACCCGAATGGGCCTACAATATTAGGGCCCTTCCGAAACTGCATATAACCTAAAACCTTCCGCTCTACCAGAGTTAACAATGCAACCGCAAGCAACACCGGAACTATAAAAACCACAGATTTAACAAAGAAAACGAGAACATCCACAACCAAAGAGGGGACTCGAACCCCCGATAAAGAAACCTTAGATTTCTCGCATTCCCACTTTGCTACTTTAGCAATCGCTATATATAGAACATTTTTACCCTACCCCCGACTTAAACAAGGACCCCCTGGTTGGAAGCCAGAAATACTGTATATACTCGTAGGGCAATAGCGAGGGAAGGAGTCTAACCCCCATTTATAGATTTACAATCCACTACATTAACCATCTGCCACCTCGCCAAGAAGACTAGTTAAACCATAACATCAGACTGTCAGACTGAAATTACTAGCCCAGCACCCTAGTGTCTTCTGATAAATAAAGGGAGGTATCTATCCTTCCATTTTTGGGGTATGAACCCAAAAGCTTTTAGTTAGCTTACTTTACTACCTAGGTAGAGCTTGATAGTTAAGCATCTCTTTTACACAGAGCAGATATTTGTGCAATCCAAATTGCCTCGAAAGTTTTGGCGGAACCTCACCCGCATCTATAGATTTGCAATCTAAAATGTTACTTACACTACAAAACCCAGAGATTAAGAAGCTTTCATTCTCATTTAAGGCTTTGAAGGCCATTAGTTTCATTAACTTAAACCTCTCTATATAAAGTGAATTTAGTTTAACAGAAAAAACATTTGACTTGCAATCAAAAAACCTAAGTTTAATCCTTAGATCTCACAAATTAGGGAGGGGACTCGAACCCCCGATGCTAGATCCTAAATCTAGAACAGTAGCCACTTTGCTACCCTAACCTGAGTTGACAAGTATTGATCTTGTTATCTCCTGGTTAACGGCCAATTGCCTTTCCATTAGGCTACAACCCATAGAAAGTAGTTTAACCGGTAAAACAGAGAACTTTGACTTCTCAAATGTAAGTTCAACCCTTATCTTCCTAATCAGAAAAGTAAGACTCCACACTCACTCCAATAGTCCCCAAAACTACCGTTCTAAATTAAACTATTCTCTGTTTATTATATATAATAAATTATTAACCATGCAACTTAGACGATGATTTTTTTCAACCAAACATAAGGACATCGGAACCCTATATCTAATATTCGGAGCCTGAGCAGGGATGGTCGGAACTGCAATGAGAGTAATCATACGAACAGAACTAGCCCAACCTGGATCCCTACTTAAAGACGACCAAATCTATAAAGTGATAGTAACCGCCCACGCCCTGGTGATGATATTTTTTATGGTAATGCCAATCATGATTGGCGGATTTGGAAACTGACTAATTCCCCTCATGATCGGGGCACCAGACATGGCCTTTCCTCGTATGAAAAAAATGAGATTCTGACTAGTACCACCATCATTCCTCCTCCTAGTGGCATCTGCCGGGGTAGAAAGGGGAGCCGGAACCGGCTGAACCATATACCCGCCGCTATCAAGTGGCCTAGCCCACGCAGGGGGGTCTGTTGACCTGGCCATATTTTCCCTCCACTTAGCGGGAGCCTCATCAATCCTTGCATCCATAAAATTTATAACAACAGTAATAAAAATGCGGACCCCCGGGATATCCTTCGACCGACTACCACTATTCGTGTGGTCCGTATTCGTAACAGCATTCCTACTCCTCCTATCACTCCCAGTCCTAGCCGGAGCAATAACAATGCTCCTTACCGACCGAAAAATTAAAACCACATTCTTCGACCCCGCCGGAGGGGGGGACCCAATTCTATTTCAACACCTATTCTGATTTTTTGGCCACCCAGAAGTTTACATTCTTATCCTTCCAGGATTCGGCATGATATCCCACGTTATAGCCCATTACTCGGGTAAGAGAGAACCGTTCGGATACCTAGGAATGGTCTACGCCATAGTATCCATAGGTATCCTTGGATTCCTGGTGTGAGCACACCATATGTTCACAGTGGGAATGGATGTAGACACTCGAGCCTACTTCACAGCAGCAACAATGATAATCGCCGTACCAACAGGAATAAAGGTGTTCAGATGAATGGCCACCCTACAAGGTAGCAACCTCCGTTGAGACACCCCACTACTCTGAGCTCTAGGATTCGTATTTTTATTCACAATAGGGGGACTAACAGGTGTAATACTGGCGAAATCATCAATAGATGTAATTCTACACGACACCTACTATGTGGTTGCCCACTTCCACTATGTTCTGTCAATGGGTGCCGTATTCGCCATATTCGCCGGGTTTACTCACTGATTCCCCCTATTCTCGGGCGTGGGCTTACACCCCCTCCTGAGAAAGATACACTTTAGCCTAATGTTTATTGGTGTAAACCTAACATTTTTCCCACAACACTTCCTCGGACTAGCAGGAATGCCTCGTCGATACTCAGATTACCCAGACGCATACACACTATGAAACACCGTCTCATCAATAGGAAGAACAATATCACTAATAGCAACGCTAATTTTCATATTCATTATATGGGAGGCATTCACAACGCAGCGACAAACCATACGACCTGAATTCTCCCCATCCTCTCTAGAGTGGCAATACTCATCCTTCCCCCCATCTCACCACACCTTTGACGAGATCCCATCAACAGTCTACCTAATTAAGTATAAGGATTAGTTTAATAAAAACACTAGATTTCGACTCAAGAAAATTCAGCCAAGACCCTGAAATCCTTTTCATTACAACCTTATTCATAACCACACTAACCATATTTTACCTGGGCCTCATTGGCATCCTAATTAAACGGCTGCACTTTCTTTCAATCCTTCTCTGCCTAGAACTCTTACTAATTTCCCTATTCCTAAGTATAGCCATATGATCCCTTAAAATAAAAACCAGATACCTAATCACCAACAATTTAATCCTACTCACCCTATCTGCCTGCGAAGCCAGAATAGGATTATCACTAATGGTTGCATTGGCTCGAACCCACAACTCAGACCTGGTCTCCTCAATAAAAATACTACAACAATAAATGGCAAACTGAACCCAACTTGGATTGCAAGACGCATCTTCCCCACTAATGGAAGAACTGGTATACTTTCACGACTACACCCTAATAATTCTAACATTAATAACAATCCTGGTATTCTACGGCCTTGCCTCCCTTCTGTTCTCCACCAACACCAACCGGTTCTTTCTAGAAGGACAAGGGCTCGAAACCGTTTGGACAATCGTCCCAGCAATAATTCTAATATTCATTGCCCTCCCATCCCTTCAGCTGCTCTACCTAATGGACGAAGTAAAAAACCCCTCCCTAACCATCAAGGCCATAGGACACCAATGATACTGGAGCTATGAATACGCCGACTACCGAGAACTAGAGTTCGACTCGTATATGATACCCACCAAAGACCTTCCCTTAGGAAGGCCGCGACTTCTAGAAGTAGATAAACGCCTAGTACTACCATCCAAAACGCCAATACGGGTACTAGTTTCTTCAGCCGACGTCCTCCATTCTTGGGCAATCCCATCCCTAGGAATAAAGATGGACGCCGTCCCAGGACGGCTAAACCAAGTAAAATTCTTCATCTCTCGATGCGGATTATTCTACGGACAATGCTCAGAGATCTGCGGAGCCAACCACAGCTTTATGCCCATCGTAATAGAATCCATAAAATTCCCATCATTCGAAAAATGAGTATCTAACTTCCTAACTGAATCTTTGATAAGCTAATACGGTAGCATCAAACTCTTGATTTGAATATAAGTGAGTTCCCAAACACTATCAAAGAAATGCCACAACTAAACCTTGCATGATGACTATTCAAATTTCTCATTGGTTGAATTTCCCTTGTTATAGTTCTCACCGTCTTACTAAACAGACTTCCCCAGAATAAGGGGCCCAACTCCAGCGTAGTCCCAAAGACTACAAGATTAAAAAAATGAAAATGAAACTAAAAAGAATCTTTGGCCAATTCTCACCAGACCTACTAACATTTATTCCCATGACCCTCATAGCTATAACCATTAACCTCAGCTGGCTCTCCGTCACTAAAAGCTCAAAATGGCTGCCCCCTCGGATTAACCTCGTCATCACCTCTTTCAAGGAAAAAATACTAAAGGTTTTATTCCAACAAACAAACCCTGCCGCAGCCCCATGAATCCCCACATTCTCAGCAGTATTCATGCTAATATTCTCCATAAAAGTCCTAGGGCTACTCCCCTACGCCTTCACTTCCACTAGACACATATCACTAACCTACTCAATAGGAGTACCACTATGAATGTCCGTAAAAATACTAGGATTCTACCTAGCGTTCAAAAACCGACTCAGACACCTCGTCCCCCAGGGGACTCCCTCATACCTAATTCCCCTCATGGTAATTATAGAAACAATAAGATTGTTCGCGCAGCCCATAGCCCTAGGACTACGATTAGCAGCAAACCTCACCGCCGGACATCTATTAATCTACCTCCTATCAACAGCAATTTGAGTCCTATCAGGAACCCCAATCATCGCAGGAGTTACACTAATAATATTCCTATTCTTATTTCTACTAGAAGTCGGAGTAGCCTGCATTCAAGCATACGTCTTCACCGCTCTAGTAAAATTCTACCTATCCCAAAACCTCTAAACCAAAAAATAATGGCCCATCAACACCCATACCACCTAGTAGACCAAAGACCATGACCCCTAACAGGGGCCATAAGAGCACTAATGATGACCTCAGGACTTATTCTATGATTTCACTCAAAAAAAAACACACTACTTATAGCAGGAGCCCTTCTTCTCATCCTTACAATTATAAAATGATGGCGAGATGTAATCCGAGAGGCAACCTTCCAAGGCTACCACACCCTCCCCGTAAGAACCGGACTACGCTACGGAATGGTATTATTCATAACATCGGAAGTATGCTTCTTCTTTGCCTTCTTCTGAGCCTTCTTCCACAGAAGACTGGCACCAACGATAGAACTAGGGGTCTCCTGACCCCCCACCGGAATTAACCCCATAAACCCCTTCCTAGTCCCACTGCTAAAAACGGCAGTACTACTCTCTTCTGGGGTCACAGTTACCTGGGCCCATCACAGCATACTCTCCCGGAACCGAACAGAAGCAATACAAGGTCTATTTCTAACCATCCTACTAGGCGTATACTTCACAGCCCTACAGGCCTGAGAATACTATGACTCGCCCTTCACCATCGCCGACAGAGTATACGGAGCTACATTCTTTGTAGCAACCGGATTCCACGGACTCCACGTCCTAATAGGAACAACTTTCCTCCTAGTGTGCTTCCTACGACTGGTAGTATTCCACTTCTCAAACAACCACCACTTCGGCTTCGAAGCCGCCGCCTGATACTGACACTTTGTAGACGTAGTCTGACTTTTCCTCTACGTGTGTATTTACTGATGAGGATCTTAAGAGAAGAAAGGATTCGAACCTTCATCTTTTTAGTTTCAAGCTAAACGCATTCCCCTCTGCCACTTCTCCCCACAAATACTTTATATAAAACAATAAAAATTTACAAACTTATAATAACCATCACATCAATTCTAATAATTACAGCAGCAATAACTATTGGGGCCCACTTCCTACCCCACCGAAAAACAGACCTAGAAAAGTCCTCCCCATATGAGTGCGGATTTGACCCCCTCAAATCCGCCCGAATCCCCTTCTCATTCCGGTTCTTCTTGGTAGCTATCCTATTTCTGCTATTTGACCTTGAAATAGCCCTTCTGTTCCCATTTCCCAACAGCACCATCCTAAATACCCCTTCCGCCTCCATAACATGAGCCTTAGCATTCCTGTTAATACTAACAGTAGGGCTAGCCTTTGAATGAGCCCAAGGCGGACTCGACTGAGCCGAATAAAAATAATGATATATCTTATTTTATCCTCTACTGCCGCCCTAATATCCTCCTGAGCAGCCCCACGAAAAATACTATGACCTCTAAAAATAGCGATTTCACTTATAATAACATGCACCTCCATAAACCTCCTTAAAAAACACTCCTTCTCCATATGACACAAACTATCCCTAACATTTGCCACAGACCCTATAGCAACCCCACTACTAATACTTAGAACGTGGCTAACCCCCATAGCCCTAATAGCCAGAATAAAGAGCCTAAAAACCCAACCAGAAATAAAACAGCGATCTTTCATATCCATGATATTTATTATACTGACAGCCCTTATTCTAACCTTTTCAGCATTAGACCTCACATTATTCTACATAGCATTTGAAACAACCCTACTTCCCACCCTAGCCCTAATATCCCGATGGGGGGCCCAAAAGGAACGCTACCAAGCAGGCATCTACTTCCTTTTCTACACCCTTATAGGGTCTCTACCCCTGCTAATAGCAATCATCGCAATATTCAACCTCAAAAGAACTCTAGCCCTGCCCCCCACATTACTAAGAAACAAGATCCCAACCCTACCAAAAATGCTGACCTCAATATGGTGGATACTCTGCTTGATCGCATTCGTAATAAAGATGCCAATCTATGGGTTCCATTTATGACTCCCAAAGGCCCACGTAGAAGCACCAATCGCAGGATCAATGATACTGGCAGCAATCCTACTTAAGCTAGGCGGATACGGGTTAATCCGAGTAATAACAATATTCTCAGCCCCCTCATCCACCACCGTATCAACACCCCTACTAACGTTCTGCATATGGGGAGCCTTAATAACCAGAGTCATCTGCCTACGCCAAACAGATCTGAAGGCTCTTATAGCCTACTCCTCCGTCGGCCACATGAGGATGGTAGCCTCCGGGGTATTTTCTCTGTCTCTATGAGGAATGAACGGAGCCCTGACCCTTATGATCGCCCACGGCCTAATATCATCCGCCCTGTTCTGCCTAGCCAACCTACTGTACGAGCGAAACAAAACCCGAACCCTCTCCATCACCCGGGGGTTCAAGCTTATAACCCCCCTCCTCACCATCTGGTGAACTATAACCTGCGTAACAAAACTGGGACTCCCACCAACACCCAACCTGATCGGAGAACTGCTTATACTCTCGGCTATAATAGACTGAAAAACACTATCCACCCCACTAATAACAACAGCAACAGTATTCGGAGCTGTATACTCCTTACTTATACTCAGAAAAACCAAAAAAAGACCATTCCCAAAATTCATTTCTAAAATACCCCCCATCCTAACATCAGAACACACCCTGATGGCTCTCCACATCCTCCCACTAGCACTGATAATAATCAACCCCTCCTCAATACTTATAAAATAACCCCCCAAGGGACCAAAGTAGTTTAAAACAAAACATTAATTTGTGGCATTAAAGAAACCAGTTAAATCCCGGTCTGTGGTCCGAAACTTATCGGCTTATTCCAGTCCTGCTAAGTCTAAGAATCTGTAGTTCAACTCTATAGAAGTTTCGATGCTTATAAAACCCAAAAGCATAATAACCTCCCTAAAAATATCAATAATTACAATTCTCTTCATATCCGTTTTTTTCTTTCAAAAAAAATCCAGCCCCATAACCAACAGGGCCACAACCTATAACTTTGGGGTCAAACACAAACCAAAATTCTCAACCACCAAAAAGAAAAGTCTTTTCTTCTCCTCAATCCTAAAGACCCTGGCTACCCTCTCAATAGTCCCCCTAATAATAAAAATATCTATAAAATCAAAAGAAAGAATAATATCATTAAGGAAATGACTACCAAAAAAAGCATTCCTACTAGACATAGAATTTCGATTTGACCTTACATTTAAACTCTTCCTCTCAGTCGCATTACTAGTCTCCTGATCCATTCTAGAATTCTCATCCTACTACATGGGGGGAGATCCTGCCCCAAAAAACTTCTTCCGCCTGCTAATAATATTCCTGCTAAATATGATTATCCTTACCTCAACAGAGAAAATATTCCTACTATTCATCGGATGAGAAGGAGTAGGATTTCTCTCGTTCCTACTAATAAGGTGGTGAATTACCCGAAGAAAAGCAAAAAGGTCTGCCATACAAGCTATAATTTACAAACGGATAGGTGACATAGGAATCCTGCTATTCTTTTCGCTAAGACTTTCAATATTTAAATCCTGATCATTATCCGAGATACCCCTACTAAAAACACCAAACACCCTAAAAAACCTGCTTCTAGCCGGAGCCCTCTTAGCAGCGGCAGGGAAGTCCGCCCAATTCGGACTACACCCCTGACTCCCCGCCGCCATGGAGGGACCAACTCCAGTATCCGCCCTCCTCCACAGATCCACAATGGTTGTAGCGGGAATCTTTCTGCTTATACGACTAAGCCCCGTGTACTCAAAAACAAGAAAATTCAAAACCTGATGCCTAATCCTAGGATCCCTAACAGCAATATTTGCCGCCACTACCGCAATCTCCCAACACGATATAAAGAAGATCGTAGCATACTCAACAACCAGACAACTGGGGCTAATGATGGTAGCCATTGGCCTTAACCAGCCAAAAATAGCCTTGTTTCACATATGCACCCATGCATTTTTCAAGGCCATGCTATTCCTCTCCTCCGGTAGAATCATTCACAGACTTCAAGACGAGCAGGACATACGAAAGATGGGTGGATTAAATTTGCTACTCCCAAACACATCAGCCTGCATAATTTTAGGTAGACTAGCCCTCTCGGGAGTCCCATTTCTAGCAGGATTCTACTCCAAGGACCTAATCTTAGAACTCAGCCTATCTAACCTATCCAACTTCATTAGAATGCTCTTAGCCCTTTTAGCAACTCTTCTAACCGCCTCATACTCATTCCGAATTATTCACTTCTGCTTTTCGAGGGAGCCCACACTCACCCCCCTGGCCCCAATAAGGGAAGAGAACCCAAAACTCACCAAACCCCTAAAACGACTAGCCGCCGGCACAATAATCTCTGGGTGACTAATATCAAACTTCATAATAACCACCCCACCGATCACAATCAGCCAACCCATAAAGAACCTAGCCCTCCTCCTAACCATCCTAGGTATAATATTCACAATATCAACACTACAGACCCTCGCCTTAAACATAACCCCAAAAACCCTCTACCCAAGAAAAACATTCACCACAAAACAGTGGTTTTTCGAAAAAATCTCTCACATCAACCTACTTCTCTTCTCATTCATATTCTCCCTATTCACCACAACACGAAAAATAGACCGGGGCTGAAGGGAAAACCTTGGCGCCCAAGGGATAGCCACAAAATCCTCCAAAACCTCACAAAAGTACCAACTCACCCAAACGGGCCACATAAAGCAATACCTCCTGCTCTCATCTGCTACATTCCTCCTGGTAACCACAACATGCCTCCTACTCCTCTAACCCACAGATTTCAGCGCATAATCACTTTTACTTAATAAAGCCTAAAGGGCCTTCAGAACCCTGTAGTCAGAACCATACGTAACCACCAGAGCTCCGATCAAAGCCACAAGAAGCACGTAACCGCCTACCAACAAATACCACCCCATACTAAAATAAAGAAAGGACCCACCTAAAAAATCCTCCTCAATGAAAAAAGCCCAACTCCAAGGAGAAGAGTTTAAAAAAGGATTAAATTTCAGAAAAACCCAAAGAACAACCAAAACCCTCAGAACACCAACCTCCAAAAATTTTCTAACCACCGGATACCGCTCGGCAGATATGGCAGTAGAGTAAACAAACACTACCAGCATCCCACCCATATAAATCAATATTAGAATTAAAGCTATAAAGGACAACCCCAACAACCTGCATAACAGACACCCCGACACAGCAACCATCACCAGACCCAGGGCCCCAAAATAAGGAGAAAGCCTATAAAAAACCAAAGTACTTCCTAAAAACATTAAAACCAAAATACCATAAAAAATCACTATATATAAGAATAATGACCGGACCCCTACGAAAGACACACCCACTGTTTAAATTAATAAAAGGGTTTCTAATAGACCTTCCATCCCCTAGAAAACTCTCCATCTGATGGAATTTCGGCTCTCTCCTAGGCATTTGCCTAATATCACAAATAGTAACGGGGCTGTTCCTAGCAATGCACTACACATCAGACATATCCTTGGCATTCTCCTCTATAAGACACATCTGCCGAGACGTAAAATATGGCTGACTACTCCGAAAAATACACGCTAACACAGCCTCATTTTTCTTCCTGTGCATGTACTTCCACATAGGCCGAGGAATCTACTACGGATCCTACATAAAAAAGGAAACCTGAAAAATTGGAGTAATCCTGCTACTCCTAACAATGTTAACTGCTTTCGTAGGATACGTACTCCCCTGAGGTCAAATGTCTTTCTGAGGCGCAACAGTTATCACTAAACTAATATCTGCCGTTCCATACATAGGAACATCAATAGTTCAATGACTCTGAGGGGGATTCTCAGTAGACAACGCCACACTTACCCGATTCTTCGCCTTTCACTTCTTATTCCCCTTTATAATCGCAGCCTTCTCAATAATCCATCTATTCTTCCTTCACCAGACAGGCTCCAACAAACCTACCGGGATAGAATCGAAGTTTGATAAGACCCCCTTCCACACCTACTTTTCCACCAAGGATGCCACTGGCTTCATAGTTCTATTCATTCTTATCAGAGCAATAGTCCTACTCTCCCCGACCCTCCTAAAAGACCCTGAAAACTTCAACCCGGCGAACCCACTCGTTACCCCCGTCCACATTCAACCAGAATGATACTTCCTGTTTGCCTACGCCATCCTCCGATCAATACCAAAAAAGCTGGGCGGAGTCATAGCACTCCTAGCATCAATCCTAGTCCTTTTCCTAGTCCCAATCCTTCACACTTCCAAAAAACAGGCCAAAACATTCCGACCCGCCTCGCAAACACTATTCTGGCTCCTAACAACAGTATTCATAATCTTAACCTGAATAGGCAGACAACCAGTAGAAGACCCATTCATTTTATTAGGACAAATCTCATCGGTGGCATATTTCGCCATATTCACAATTGTAGCCCCACTAACGTCAGAGGTAGAAAAAAAGCTAATATTCTGCAAAGATAGCTTAACAAAAAAGCGAAGCACTGAAAATGCTTAAATAGAGGTTAAACTCCCCTTCTTAGCAACTAATTTGGTCCTAGTTCTACCAATCAACTAACCCTAGGCCGATACATGCAAATTAATAGTGAAACGGTGAGGCAAAAGTCAAAACCTGAAGGAAACGACTTTACCAGACATCAGGACAACCCATCTTAACACCCAAAGACGTCTAGGAACCCCCTTCTCCCACACCTGCAGTACCTAACATTATACAATAAGCGACAGCCTGATATAGCCATAGGGCCCCAGAGCCGGTAAATCATGTGCCAGCCACCGCGGTTATACATGAGACACAAGTTGAAGACAGTTCGGCAGAAAGGTCGATACAAACTGAACGGGGCTAACGCCTCCTCAAGCAGTAACAAGCTAACAGACCCCTAAATACAACACCCCGGCCCCGTAATTCCACCGCCTAAACCAATCACCAAAGCTCAAAGATAAACTGGGATTAGATACCCCACTATATGAGCCGTAAAATACCCCAAACGCCAGAGTACTACGAACTAAAGTTTAAAACTCAAAGGACTTGGCGGTTTTCTAGACCTCCCTGGAGGAGCTTGCCACCAAACCGACAACCCGCGTTAGACCTCACCAACCTTTGAAAACACAGCCTGTATACCATCGTCGCCAGTCTACCCCACAAGGGAAGTATACTCAAGGGGCAGCAAGCCCCCACTACGTCAGATCGAGGTGCAGCTAATAGGTTGGGGGTGAGTGAGCTACTATAACCACACCCACAAACAACCCGAATATGGACGACCCACTGAAAAAAAGTCTAAAACAGGATTCAGTAGTAACACCTAACAGAAAATAGATGTAAACCGCACCACCAAGCTCTAGAATTCGCACACATCGCCCGTCACTCTCGTCCGCAGAGGAGAAAAGTCGTAACAAAGTAGGCGTATTGGAAAATGCGCCTGGAACAATAAATTCCCATAGTTGAAAACAACAGCAGCTTTTCACGCCGCAAGTTTGGGTTAGACCCCCAATGAGAATTAAAAGTTCATTAGCCCCAAAAGCTAAGCGGTCAGCTATTAATCTTGTAAATTAAGGGATGAAGGTTCGAATCCTTTTTGAGGCTTCTTTAGACCCATAACCCCCCCTCCCCCAGGGGGGGGGGGGGGGGGGGGGGGGGTTCGGTCTTTTTTTTCTGCCCCCCCCCCCCCCCCCCCGGGGGGGGGGGGGGGGGGGGGGGGGGGGGGGTTCCGGTCTTTATGCTTCCTTGTGGTGTATAAGTTCGGGGCCCGCCTACTCGGCTGTGTTGGCCTACCATGGGCTTCCCTTCCGGGAGAAGGGGAGGAGTGCATTAGCACCAGGAGATCTCTCTTCCTTTATCTTAGACTACGCTGGAGTTGGGCTCTCCCGCAATCCGCGGATGAATCCGGAAGGGTCTATCTCAGTTTGTATCGACCTTTCTGTCTACAGTATTATTAACTTTAACTCTTATTGGGTATTTCCCCTTTACCCCAAAAACCCCACCTACTGTGAGTTCTTATGCCACAAAGTGTTAACTTCCCGAGAAAGAGCGCAAAAATAAAATTTTTAAATTTATTTCATAAAAAACTCAAAACCGAATCTGTACAGGACTTTACTTCTTGCCGTGCCAAGAAGTAAACACAACCCCAAGAAACCCAAAAACACTAAAA